AAATATTCAATTAGTACGTACTTGTTTAGTATTGAATTGGAATCAAGAAAAAAAAGATTCTTCTATCGAAGAGGCCCGCACTTCCTTTGTTGAAGTAAGAACAAATGGTATGATTCGAGACTTCGTAAAGGTCAATTTAGCGAAATCCGCTATTTCATATATTGGTAAAAGGAATGATCCATCATCCGAAAAAAAAGAGGGAGTAGATCCTACCAATATGAATCCATTTTATTCCATTTATTCAAAGACAAAACTTCAAAAATCATTTAACCAAAATCAAGGAACTGTTCGTACGTTGTTGGGGATAAACAAGGAATGTCCTTTTTTTATAATTTTGTCATCATCCAATTGTTTTCGACTAGGCCCATTACCATTCAAGGGTGTAAAATATCACAAAGAATCAATTAAAAAAGATCCCCCAATTCCAATCAGGAATTCGTTTGGTCCGTTAGGAGCAGCCCTTCAAATTGCGCATTTTTTTTCATTTTACCATTTAATAACTCATAATCAGATCTTGGTAACTAATTATTTGCAACTCGAGAATTTAAAACAAACCTTTCAACTACTTAAATTTCAATATTATTTAATAGATGAAACTCGAAGAATTTATAATCCCGATCCATGCAGTAACATCATTTTGAATCCATTCAAATTGAATTGGTATTCTCTTCATTATAATTTTTGTGAACAGATATCCACAAAAATTTATCTTGGACAATTTGTTTGTGAAAATGTATGTATAACAAAAAAAGGAACGCACCTAAAATCGGGTCAAGTTCTAATTGTTCAATTTGACTCTGTAGTAATAAGATCGGCTAAGCCCTATTTGGCTACTCCAGGAGCAACAGTTCATGGTCATTATGGGGAAATCATTAATGAAGGGGATACATTAGTTACATTTATATATGAAAAATCTAGGTCTGGTGACATCACGCAAGGCCTTCCAAAAGTGGAACAAGTCTTAGAAGTTCGTTCGATTGATTCAATATCGATGAATCTCGAAAAGAGGATTGATGGTTGGAACGAACGTATAACAAGAATTTTTGGAAGTCCTTGGGAATTCTTGATTGGGGCTGAGCTAACTATAGCGCAAAGTCGTATTTCGTTGGTTAACAAGATCCAAAAGGTTTATCGATCACAAGGGGTGCAGATCCATAATAGGCATATAGAAATTATTGTACGTCAAATAACATCAAAAGTCTTGGTTTCAGAAGATGGAATGTCTAATGTTTTTTTGCCTGGAGAACTAATTGGATTGTTTCGGGCGGAACGAACGGGACGCGCTTTGGAAGAAGCGATATGTTACCGAGCTACTTTATTGGGAATAACGAGAGCATCTCTGAATACTCAAAGTTTTATATCCGAGGCCAGTTTTCAGGAAACTGCTCGAGTTTTAGCAAAAGCGGCTCTCCGAGGCCGTATCGATTGGTTGAAAGGACTAAAAGAAAACGTTGTTCTAGGGGGGATGATACCCGTTGGTACCGGATTCAAAGGATTCATACACCATTCAAGTCAACATAAGGACATTCCTTTGAAAACAAAAAAAAAGAATCGATTCGAGAGAAAGATGGGAGATATTTTGTTTTACCACCGAGAATTAGTTGATTCTTGTCTTTCAAAGAATTTCCGTGATAGATCAAAACAACAATGATTTTGGGGGTTTCAAAAATAGAAGAAATTCATCTTTTTTATCTTTTATGTATTTGTTATGGTTATTTAATTTAGTAATAAAATAAAGAAATTAAAAAATGACGAATAGAAAGGAATTTATGGTTGGGGTTGTATATCAACGGCCAATTCGCGGTAGAGCGGTAGAAAAGAAGGTTCCGTTGGAACAATTTTTTATTTCAGAATACCTCATCTCTTTAATTTAATGAAAAAAAGAGAAAGTGTGGGGAGAAATGACAAGAAGATATTGGAACATCCATTTGGAAGAGATGATGGAAGCGGGAGTTCATTTTGGTCACGGTACTCGGAAATGGAATCCTAGAATGTCGCCTTATATCTCCGCAAAATGTAAAGGTATTCATATTATAAATCTTACTAGAACTGCGCGTTTTTTATCAGAGGCTTGCGATTTAGTTTTTGACGCATCAAGTAGAGGAAAACAATTTTTAATTGTTGGGACAAAAAATAAAGCAGCTGACTCAGTAGCACGGGCTGCAATAAGGGCTCGCTGTCATTATGTTAATAAAAAGTGGCTTGGCGGTATGTTAACGAATTGGTCCACGACAGAAACGAGACTTCATAAATTCAGGGACTTGAGAATGGAACAAACGGCAGGGAGACTCGCTCGTCTCGCAAAGAGAGATGCAGCGGTGGTGAAGAGACAATTATCTCACTTGCAAACATATCTAGGTGGGATCAAATATATGACAGGATTACCAGATATTGTAATCATCGTTGATCAACACGAAGAATATACGGCTCTTCGAGAATGTATTACTTTGGGAATTCCAACGATTTGTTTAATCGATACAAATTGTGATCCGGATCTTGCAGATATTTCGATTCCCGCAAACGATGACGCTATAGCTTCAATTCGATTAATTCTTACCAAATTAGTATTTGCAATTTGCGAAGGCCGTTCTAGCTATATAAGAAACCCCTGATTCATAATAAAATTAAAAATCGACTTCCTAAACTTTATATCGGTTACTAGATCTTGAATCTCAAAAACTTGTTAAAAATAGCAGGATATATTATGGAATTAATCAGTATCCAAAATAGAAAATTAAAATTAAAGTAGCCAAGTCGAGAAAGAGTTCGTTGAATCAAAATAATTTTTTTTTTAAGTTATATTTCTGTCAGAGGACAATATGAATATTCTATCATATTCAATCAACCAGCTAAAGGGGTTATATGATATATCTGGTGTGGAAGTGGGTCAACATTTCTATTGGCAAATAGGAAGTTTCCAAATCCACGGCCAGGTACTTATAACTTCTTGGGTTGTAATTGCTATCTTATTAGGTTCAGCTGCAATAGCTGTTCGGAGTCCACAAACGATTCCGACTGGCGGTCAAAATTTTTTTGAATATGTCCTTGAATTCATCCGAGACGTGAGCAAAACTCAAATTGGAGAAGAATATCGCCCTTGGGTTCCCTTTATTGGGACTATGTTTCTATTTATTTTTGTTTCTAATTGGTCAGGGGCTCTTTTACCTTGGAAAATCATACAGCTACCTCATGGGGAGTTAGCCGCACCCACGAATGATATAAATACTACTGTTGCTTTAGCTTTACTCACGTCAGTCGCCTATTTCTATGCGGGTCTTACAAAAAAAGGATTAGGTTATTTTGGTAAATACATTCAACCAACTCCAATTCTTTTGCCCATTAACATCTTAGAAGATTTCACAAAACCTCTATCACTTAGTTTTCGACTTTTCGGAAATATATTAGCCGATGAATTAGTAGTTGTTGTTCTTGTTTCTTTAGTACCTTTAGTGGTTCCTATACCTGTCATGTTTCTTGGATTATTTACAAGTGGTATTCAGGCTCTTATTTTTGCAACTTTAGCCGCAGCTTATATAGGCGAATCCCTGGAAGGTCATCATTGATTCGTCTTAGGAAGAGTCTATCTTAGTTTCGATCCAAGTAAGGTAATATATATATGTGTGGCTCAAGATACTCTATCAAGATATTCGATTAAGAGGTTCTATCAAGATAATCTATTTTATTTCGAGCATAGAAATATACAAATACATACAGTCTAGCGGTATCCGATTGACTCAAAAATATAGCGGTTTACGTTATGTAAGAAATCCATGTATATTTTATATTAGATATTGCCAAGTTATATATGAACTGATAGTTAATTTGTCCTACTTGAATTTCGATAGCGATACCAACCGGCGAAGTCTTTCAGGTTCGTTTATGACTGCGAATTGAATGAATAAACAGACAAAATAACGAAAAAGATCGAAAAACGATTAATGATTAGAAAAAGGAAATGGAAAAACACAAGTTCTTTTGATTCAGAAAGACTCAACAAGTAGGAACTAAAAAAGATGAAGTCTTTCTAATGATCTAATGGTTTAATAATATTCTTATTTCCATTTTCAATTCGGTATTGTTAGTTATTTCGACTGGATTAATATTAGCAATGGAATAATTAAGTCATAATGCATTGGTTGATTGTATCATTAACCATTTATTTTTTTTGTGTGTGTGAGGAACTTATCATGAATCCACTGATTTCTGCCGCTTCCGTTATTGCTGCTGGATTGGCTGTAGGGCTTGCTTCTATTGGACCTGGAGTTGGTCAAGGTACTGCCGCGGGACAAGCTGTAGAAGGTATTGCCAGACAGCCCGAAGCAGAAGGAAAAATACGAGGTACTTTATTACTTAGTTTAGCTTTTATGGAAGCTTTAACAATTTATGGATTGGTTGTAGCATTAGCACTTTTATTTGCGAATCCTTTTGTTTAATTCGAGAAAAGAAATAGAAGAAATACGTATTTCTTTTCTAGTCTTGAACTTGGAGGTTGCTTTTTCACATTTATAGTGAAAAATTGCTCCTACAGAATTACTTATTCGTTGAGAAAATAATACGCGGGAAGGACTTCATTTGAGGATGAAGAATTCGTGTTACCCACTCGCTTTCTTCCTTCCTTCCCCTTCTTAGTTCGAGGGAGAAGTGTTGCAACAAAAGGAGTATTTCGCAATTCACATGAAACCGAGTACCTAATTCGGAATTCTATTCCAATAAGTTTAAGTATTCTTTTTGTTGGGAATCTCAATTCAAAAAACATGCATTTCGAATTTATAAGTAGTTAAGAAGTTAAAAAATACAACGATTTTTTAGTTTATCTATAAGAGGAGATCATATGAAAAATGTAACCGATTCTTTCGTTTTCTTGGGTCACTGGCCATCCGCCGGGAGTTTCGGGTTTAATACCGATATTTTAGCAACAAATCTAATAAATCTCAGTGTAGTGCTTGGTGTATTGATCTTTTTTGGAAAGGGAGTGTGTGCGGGTTGTTTATTTCAAGAAT